AAAAGTAAGTTTCTCATTGTTTTTTTTTTTTTTTTTATTCTTTATACTTATTTTTTTGTTAATTAATAAATTATAGAATATAGTTTATTAATTAATTAGATAATTATAATTAGTATTAATTTATTAGATTAAATAAATTATAAGTGTGAATTTTTATTTATTTAATAGTAAATAAATTAATTATATTCGCAGTAATTAATNTTATTAATTAGGGAAACCTAGAAATAGTAAGATATTAATTTATTATCTCTTATTAGGGGGGATAAAAGCTAACAAATTAATTTACTAAACCTATTACAACACTACCTAATCAATGAATTTAGCTGAAATAGAAATTAAAGTTCCTATTTATAAAATTCCGAAAAATATAATTTTTGATAGAATTATTAAAAATTAAAAAGAAAAGGATTAGAAACCTTTATAAATGGGGTATGTAGCCCAGTAGCTTTGATTATTAGCTTATCTTTTTATTTGATATATTTTGGTGTATGATGCACAAAAGTTTTTGATACTTTTAGAAATAGTTTAATTCTATTAAATATAATAAATTATAATGAATGTAATATTATTACATGATTTACCCTATCAAGGTAATCCTTTTTATCAGGTAATTCATTGATTACTAATTTAATTTATTTAATAAAATATAATTTATATTGTTTATTATTTCATGTTTTTTAATTGATTGTATAAAGTTTTATTTTGGCTTGTAAATTTATTATTAGTTTAATTTATATGTAAATTTTTGTGTGAATTTTTATTTATTTTAATAGTAAATAAATTAATTTTATTCGCAGTAATTAGTATTATTAATTAGGGAAACCTAGAAATAGTAATACTAAAGAGTATTGGCTAAATTTGTGCCAGCAGCCGCGGTTATACGAATAATGCAAATAAATTTTTTTTAGTTAAAGTTAAATTGTTTATTTATAAAATAAAAATAAATTTATTAGGTGAAATTTTAAATTTATAAATTTTTTATTTAAATTAATTGAAGCTTGAAAATTTTAATAATAAACTAGGATTAGATACCCTATTATTTAAAATGTAAATTTAAAAACTAAGGTAGTAGTAGTTATGTTCTTGAAACTTAAAAAATTTGGCGGTATTTTAGTCTGTTCAGAGGAACCTGTTCTGTAATCGATAATCCACGATGGACCTTACTTAAGTTTGTAATCAGTTTATATACCGTCGTTATTAGAATATTTTATAAGAATGTTAATTTTCAGAATTTTATAAAAGAAAATATATCAGATCAAGGTGTAGCTAATATTTAAGTAGAAATGGGTTACAATAAAATTATTTATACGAATATAAATTTGAAATGTTTATTGAAGGTGGATTTGATAGTAAAATTATAAAGATTAATAATTTGATTTTAGCTCTAAAATATGCACACATCGCCCGTCACTCTTACTACTAAGGTAAGATAAGTCGTAACATAGTAGATGTACTGGAAAGTGTACCTAGAATGCAATTTAAAGCTTATTTAGTAAAGCATTTCATTTACATTGAAAAGATTTTTGTGCAAATCAATATAAATTGAATAGATTTTATTTATTAATTATTTTAGTTTTAAAATTAAATTATTAAAAATAATTATAAAATGAATTGTTTAGTATTTAATAAAGAAAAAATAATATTAATTATAGTGTAATAGTATTGTGAAAGAAAATTGAAATAATTTAGTAAAATTTTATTATAAAAGAAAATTWAWTTATTGTACCTTGTGTATCAGGGTTTATCAAATAAAAATTATTTATTATAATTTTCTCGATTTTAAAAGAGTTAATATATTATCAAAGTTAATGTGGCAAAATTATTTTTAATAATATATTAGAAATGAAATGTTATTCGTTTTTAAAGGTATCTAGTTCTTTAAGAAATAAATTTAATTTAGAAATTTTATATTATTTAATTAAATAAATTAATTAAATAAATATTTAATTTTAATATTTTATGGGATAAGCTGTAAAATAAATTTTTAAAAATAAATAAATAAATTAATAAATATAAGCTTAGAATTAGCTATTATTAATAAAAGTGTTATAATTTATTTTATAATAATTATTATTTATTAATATTTTAAAATTTTATTAAAGTATTTATTTTAATTAAAAAAATAAATAAATAATGATAAAATTAGTATATTTAATTGTATAAATAAATATAAATGAAAAGTTTTATAAAGAACTCGGSAAAAATAATGTTCGCCTGTTTAACAAAAACATGTCTTTTGAATTTTTTTTAAAGTCTAGCCTGCCCACTGAATTTTTTTAAATGGCCGCAGTATACTAACTGTGCAAAGGTAGCATAATCATTAGTCTTTTAATTGAAGGCTGGTATGAATGGTTGGACGAGATATTAACTGTTTCATAAAAATTTATAATAGAATTTTATTTTTTAGTCAAAAAGCTAAAATATATTTAAAAGACGAGAAGACCCTATAAATCTTTATATYTAAATTATTATAATTTTATAGATTTATTTTGTTATAATAGTTGATAATATTTTATTGGGGTGATATTAAAATTTAATAAACTTTTAATTGTTTAAATCATTAATTTATGAATAATTGATCCGTTATTAGCGATTAAAAAAATAAGTTACTTTAGGGATAACAGCGTAATTTTTTTGGAGAGTTCATATCGATAAAAAAGATTGCGACCTCGATGTTGGATTAAGATATAATTTTAGGTGTAGCCGCTTAAATTTTAAGTCTGTTCGACTTTTAAATTCTTACATGATCTGAGTTCAAACCGGCGTAAGCCAGGTTGGTTTCTATCTTTAAAAAATTAAAATATTTCAGTACGAAAGGACCTAATATTTGATAAATTATTATTTTTATATTGAATATAATTAATATAATACTATTTTGGCAGATTAGTGCAATAAATTTAGAATTTATGTATATGATTTTTATCATAAATAGTACTTGTTTTTTATAGAAAATTTGTTATTTATTATTGGTAGATTATTACTAATTATTTTTGTATTAGTAAGAGTAGCTTTTTTAACTCTTTTAGAACGGAAGGTATTAGGTTACATTCAAATTCGGAAGGGTCCTAATAAGGTAGGAATTGCAGGGATTCCTCAACCTTTTTGTGATGCAATTAAGTTATTTACTAAGGAACAAACTTATCCTTTATTGTCTAATTATATCTCTTATTATTTTTCACCAATTTTTTCTTTATTTTTATCTTTATTAGTATGAATATGTATACCAATATTTGTAAAATTATTTTCATTTAATTTAGGTTTATTATTTTTTTTATGTTGTACTAGTTTAGGGGTTTATACAGTAATAATTGCTGGTTGATCTTCTAATTCAAATTATGCTTTATTAGGAGGATTACGAGCTGTTGCTCAAACAATTTCTTATGAAGTAAGTTTAGCTTTAGTTTTATTAAGTTTTATTTTTTTAATTGGAGGGTATAATATATTAATATTTTATAAGTATCAAATGTTTATTTGATTTTTATTTATTATGTTTCCTATAGCGTTAGTGTGATTTAGTATTTCTTTAGCTGAAACTAATCGTACACCATTTGATTTTGCTGAAGGAGAATCAGAATTAGTTTCTGGATTTAATGTAGAATATAGAAGAGGAGGATTTGCTTTAATTTTTTTAGCTGAATATGCAAGAATTTTATTTATAAGAATATTATTTTGTGTTATATTTTTGGGAAGTGATGTATTTTCTTTTTTTTTTTATATTAAGTTAACTTTTGTTTCATTTATATTTATTTGAGTTCGAGGGACTTTACCTCGTTTTCGGTATGATAAATTAATATATTTAGCTTGAAAAAGTTTTTTACCTTTTTCATTAAATTTTTTATTATTTTTTGTTGGATTTAAAATTTTTTTAATTTATTTAATTTAATGTATTATTTTTAGTAAAGTTAATAGAAAATTTGATTTCTATCTTATGTTTTCAAAACATATGCTTATTTCAAGCTCATTAACTAATTTAATAAATTATCTCATCATTTAATAATTAGTGGGTTAAGTATAAAATAAGAAAAGTATACTACAGTTAAAATTTGACCTACTAATACGTAAGGTTCTTCAACTGGTCGAGCTCCAATTCATGTTAGTAGAATTACTGTAACTACTATTACTCAGAATAAAATTTGATTAATAGGATAGAATTGAATTCCTCGAAATTTACTTAAATGGTAAAATGGTAAAATTGCTAAAATTGCAATAGATAAAACTAATGCAATTACTCCTCCTAGCTTATTAGGAATAGATCGCAGAATTGCATAAGCGAATAGGAAGTATCATTCTGGTTGAATATGAACTGGAGTAACAAGGGGGTTAGCTGGAATAAAATTATCTGGATCTCCTAATAAATACGGATTAATTAGAACTAGTAGAATTAGAATTATTGTTATTACAATGAACCCTACAATATCCTTGTAAGTAAAATAAGGATGAAATGGAATTTTATCAATATTTGAATTTAATCCTATTGGGTTATTTGATCCTGTTTCATGAAGGAATAAAATATGAATTAAAGTAGCGGCTAATACAATAAAAGGTAGAATAAAGTGGAAAGTAAAGAATCGTGTTAATGTTGCATTATCTACAGCAAATCCTCCTCATACTCATTGTACTAAGTCGATCCCTAAATATGGAATAGCAGATAATAAATTAGTAATAACTGTTGCTCCTCAGAAAGATATTTGTCCTCAAGGTAGTACATATCCTATAAAGGCTGTTCCTATTACTAAAAATAGGATAATTACTCCTACTAATCAAGTTGGAGTAAATAAATATGAACCATAATAGATTCCTCGTCCTACATGTAAATAAATACAAATAAAAAAGAATGATGCACCATTAGCATGTATAGTTCGTAATAATCATCCATAATTTACATCTCGACAAATATGATTTACTCTATTAAAGGCTAAATTAATATCTGCAGTGTAATGTATAGCTAAAAATAATCCAGTTAAGATTTGAATCATTAAACATAAAAATAATAATGATCCAAAGTTTCATCAAGCTGAAATATTAATAGGGGCAGGTAAATCTACTAAAGCACTATTAGCAATTCTAAAAATTGGGTGTTTAATTCGTAAAGGTTTGTTCATTAGTTGAATATTGGTCGAAGAGGTCCCTTAAATAGCTTAGTAATTTTTACAACAGCAATTAATGTAATTAATAAATAATTTATTAATAAAATTGTTAATAAATTAGTTGGATAATTGTATAATTTGTTAAGTGATAGGGAATTTTCTGTTAAATATGAGTTTATATCATAAATTGATTTAACTTCTAAATTTTGATATTGAAGTAGTAAGTTTTTATCTATGAAATATAAAGATAAAATTATAAACACAAAAATTGATAAGGAGATGAATATGAGTTTGATTGAAAATGAAAATATTTCATTTGATGCAAGAGAAGTTACATAAATGAATAATACTAATATCCCTCCTAAAAATACTAGGAATAAAATATAAGAAAATCAGAATCTTTTAGTTATTAGACCTGAAGTTAAACAAACTAAAGTTGTTTGAATAAGTAATGTTAATCCTATAGCTAGAGGGTGTTTCATATTTATGAAAACAAAATTAAAAATAATTAAAAGTGATATTAAAATTCATTGTATAATATCAAGAGGTAGTTTAAATAAAATATTAATTTTGGGGATTAATGATAAAGAAATTTCTTTTCTCTTGAAGTTTTAAAAGAAATAATCTTATTTTTGATTTACAAGACCAATGTTTTTATTAAACTATTAAAACTAATGATAGCAATTTTAAATTGAAGCTTACCAAGTATTTTATTTATTATAGGAGTATTTACTTTTGTTTCTAATCGTAAGCATTTATTATCAATATTATTGAGATTAGAATATATTGTATTGAGTTTATTCCTTTTATTATTTATTTATTTAAATATGTTAAATTATGAAAATTTTTTTAGTATAATATTTTTAACTTTTAGAGTTTGTGAAGGTGCACTTGGACTTTCAATTTTAGTTTCAATAATTCGTACACATGGAAATGATTATTTTCAAAGATTTAATGTTTTACAATGTTAAAAATTATTATTAGAATTTTATTTTTATTTCCATTGTGTTTAATACATAATACTTATTGAATGGTTCAAAGTTTTTTATTTTTATTAAGTTTTATTTTTATTTTAATAAATATATATAGAAATTATTTTATAWCAATTTCYTATTTATTTGGATGTGATATAATTTCTTATGGATTAATTTTATTGAGCTTATGAATTGTTTCTTTAATATTAATGGCTAGTGAGTCAGTTTATAAGTATAGAAATTATACAAATTTATTTTTATTAAATATTGTTTTATTATTAGTTTTATTAGTTCTTACTTTTAGAAGAATGAGATTATTTATATTTTATTTATTTTTTGAAAGTAGTTTAATTCCTACTTTATTTTTAATTTTAGGTTGAGGGTATCAACCAGAACGATTACAGGCTGGAGTATATTTATTATTTTATACTTTGTTAGTGTCTTTGCCTATATTAATTGGTATTTTTTATTTATATAAGGTTACGGGAACTTTGAATTTTTATTTATTAAATAATTATATATTTAATTATGAATTTCTTTATTTTTCTTTAGTGATAGCTTTTTTAGTAAAAATACCTATATTTTTAGTTCATTTATGATTACCTAAGGCTCATGTAGAAGCTCCTGTTTCAGGTTCAATAATTTTAGCTGGAATTATATTAAAATTAGGGGGTTATGGATTATTACGAGTATTTCCTTTTTTACAAATTATAGGATTAAAGTTTAATTTTATTTGAATTAGAATTAGATTAGTAGGAGGAGTACTAGTTAGTTTAATTTGTTTACGACAAACAGATTTAAAGGCATTAATTGCTTATTCTTCAGTTGCTCATATAGGAATTGTTTTAGCTGGGTTAATAACTTTAACTTATATAGGAATTTGTGGTTCTTATACTTTAATAATTGCTCATGGTTTATGTTCTTCAGGACTTTTTTGTTTAGCTAATATTTCTTATGAACGAATGGGTAGTCGTAGATTATTAATTAATAAGGGTATATTAAATTTTATACCTTCAATGGCATTATGATGATTTTTATTAAGATCAGCTAATATAGCTGCTCCTCCTACTTTAAATTTATTAGGAGAAATTTCTTTAATTAATAGTATTGTTAGTTGATCTTGAGTTTCAATATTAATGTTATCTTTATTATCTTTTTTCAGAGCTGCTTATACGTTATATTTATACGCTTATAGTCAACATGGAAAGATTTTTTCTGGTGCTTATTCATTTAGAGGAGGTTCAGTTCGTGAATTTTTACTTTTATTTTTACATTGATTTCCTTTAAATTTGTTAATTTTAAAGGGAGATATATGTATATTGTGATTATATTTAAATAGTTTAATAAAAAATATTGATTTGTGGTGTCAATGATAAGAAAATTTCTTTTTAAATCGTGAAATATTTATCAATTTGTACAATTAGTTTTGTAAGTTTATTTTTTTTTAGATTATTATCTTTTTTAATAGGGATAATTTTTATTATAAATGATTATAGAATTTTTATTGAATGAGAAGTGGTTTCTATAAATTCTTTAAGAATTGTTATAACTTTATTATTAGATTGAATAAGATTAACTTTTATATCTTTTGTTTTAATAATCTCTTCTTTGGTTATTTTTTATAGAAAGGAGTATATAGAAAGTGATTATAAAATTAATCGATTTATTATATTAGTTTTAATATTTGTTATATCAATAATGTTATTAATTATTAGTCCTAATTTGATTAGAATTTTATTAGGATGAGATGGATTAGGACTTGTATCTTATTGTTTAGTTATTTATTTTCAAAACGTCAAGTCTTATAATGCTGGGATATTAACTGCTTTATCAAATCGGATTGGAGATGTTGCGTTATTATTAGCTATTGCTTGAATGTTAAATTATGGTAGTTGAAATTATATTTTTTATTTGGAAGTAATAAAAAGTGATTTTGAAATAATAATTGTAGGAAGATTAGTTATATTAGCAGCTATAACTAAAAGTGCTCAAATTCCTTTTTCTTCTTGATTACCAGCTGCTATAGCAGCTCCTACGCCTGTTTCTGCTTTAGTTCATTCTTCAACTTTGGTAACGGCAGGAGTATATTTATTAATTCGATTTAATATTTTATTAAATAGATCATGAATGGGTAATTTATTATTATTATTATCTGGGTTAACAATATTTATAGCTGGGTTAGGAGCAAATTATGAATTTGATTTAAAGAAGATTATTGCTTTATCTACTTTAAGTCAGTTAGGTTTAATAATAAGAATTTTATCTATAGGTTATTATAAATTAGCTTTTTTTCATTTATTAACTCATGCTTTATTTAAGGCTTTACTTTTTATATGTGCTGGAGCTATTATTCATAATATAAATAATTGTCAAGATATTCGTTTAATAGGAAGATTAAGTTTAATAATACCACTTACATCTTCTTGTTTTAATGTTGCTAATTTAGCTTTATGTGGTATACCCTTTTTAGCTGGGTTTTATTCTAAGGATTTAATTTTAGAAACAGTATCTTTGTCTTATATTAACATGTTTTCTTTTTTTTTATATTTTTTTTCTACAGGTTTAACTGTTTGTTATTCTTTTCGGTTGGTATATTATACAATAACTGGAGATTCAAATTTTTCATCTTTGAACATGCTTAATGATGAAGGTTGAGTGATATTAAAAAGTATATTAGGTTTATTGATTTTAAGAATTTTTGGGGGAAGAATGTTAAGATGGTTGATTTTTCCTACACCAATAGTAGTTGTTCTTCCTTTTTATTTAAAGTTGTTAACTTTATTTGTTTGTATTGTAGGGGGATTAATAGGTTACATGATTTCTCATGTTTCTTTATTTTTTTATAATAAGGCTTTAAATAATTATCATTCTTCTTATTTTTTAGGTTCTATATGATTTATACCTTATATTTCTACTTATGGAATTATTAATTATTCATTAGTTGTAGGTAATATAGTGGTAAAGTCTTTTGATCAAGGTTGATCAGAATATTTTGGAGGTCAACAATTATATTTAAATTTAGTAAAAAATTCTCAATTAAATCAAATATTACAAAATAATAATTTAAAAATTTATTTATTAAGTTTTATTTTTTGAATTATAATTTTATATATGTATATAATTTGTTTTTATTCAAATAGCTTATATTTAGAGTATGACACTGAAGATGTTAGGGAGATTAATTTAATCTTTGAATATAATGAATTATTTTTAGTAATTTATAAAAATAAAAAATTTTAACTTTACAATGAAAATGTAATGTTTTATTTAAACTATATAAACTAGAAGTATAAATGGAATTTAACCATTAAAAGAAAAAAGTTAGCAGCTTTTACTTGAACATCATACTTCTTTAATTGGAGTTTTGATCTCAATTCTATCATTAACAGTGATAAGCCTCTTTTTGGCTTCAATTAAGTAGAATAAGGGTAGAAATTACCTAAGATTAGGTCGAAACTAATTGCAATATATCGCTTCATATTCAAGGTAGATTGAAAAATCAATACTTTTTGAATGCAAATCAAATGTTATACTTAACTACAACCCTAAAAATTAATTTGATCAATTTAGTATACCTTGATTTCATTCGTGGTAAAGTCCTAATAATAAAATTAAAATAAAAATAATTGATGTAATTGTTCATATTATTAAATTTGAAAATTTAATAATTAAGATAATAGGAAGAATTAAAGCAATTTCTACATCAAAAATTAAAAAAATAATTGTAATTAGAAAGAATCGTAAGGAGAAAGGTAATCGAGAAGAAGATTTTGGGTCGAATCCACATTCAAATGGAGATGCTTTTTCTCGATCAACAAGTGTTTTTTTCGAAAGAATTGAAGCCAATAATATAACTACGATTGAGATTAATAAAATAATTGAACTAATTGTTAAAATTGATAAAATTATCTATACTATTAATAATAGACCATATGATTGGAAGTCAAATATACTTTTTATACTATATAGATAATTAATTATCCTCCTCATCAATAAATTGAAACATAAAGAAATAATCAAACAATATCAACAAAGTGTCAGTATCAAGCAGCGGCTTCAAATCCGAAGTGATGATTTTTAGAAAAATGATTATTTAAATGTCGGATTAAACAGATTAATAAGAAAGTTGTTCCAATTAAAACATGAATTCCATGGAATCCTGTTGCTATAAAAAATGTTGATCCATAAACAGAGTCAGCAATTGTAAATGGGGCTTCAATGTATTCATAAGCTTGTAAAATTGTAAAATAAACTCCTAAAATAACTGTAAAAAATAATCCTTGAGTAGTTTGGGAGTGATTTCCTTCCATTAAACTGTGGTGAGCTCAAGTTACAGTAATTCCTGAAGTTAATAAAATAACTGTATTTAAAAGAGGAATTTGGAAGGGATTAAAAGGAGTAATTCCTATAGGAGGTCATATAGCTCCTAATTCAATTGATGGTGAAAGACTACTGTGAAAAAAAGCTCAGAAGAATGAAACAAAGAATAAAACTTCTGATAAAATAAATAAAATTATTCCTCATCGTAATCCTGTAGTTACTGCATCAGTATGAAGTCCTTGGAATGTACCTTCTCGTGAAACATCTCGTCATCATTGATAAACAGTTAAAATAGTGATAATATTTCCTAAAAAGAATAATGATGTGTCATATTGATGAAATCATTTTACTATACCAGCAACAGTTGTTATAGCTCCGATTGAAGCTGTTAATGGTCATGGACTGTAGTCTACTAAATGGAATGGGTGATTTGAGTGAGTTGACATTAGTTTACTTCACTAGAATATAAAGTTCTTAAAACAGCAAATACGTATGATTGAATTATAGCAACAGCTGATTCTAGAACTAATAAAGCAATTTGTGTAATAATTAATAAACTTAATAAAATTGTTGATATAGAAGGTCCAGTATTTCCTAAAAGAGTTAATAGTAAATGTCCTGCAATTATATTAGCTGTTAGTCGAACTGCTAAAGTTCCAGGTCGAATTACATTACTAATAGTTTCAATGCATACTATAAAAGGTATTAAAACTGCTGGGGTTCCTTGAGGAACTAAGTGGGCAAATATATGTTGAGTGTTATTAATTCATCCAAATAATATAAAACAAAGTCATAGGGGAAGAGCTAATGTTAAAGTTAGAGTTAAGTGACTTGTTCTTGTAAAAATATAAGGGAATAATCCTATAAAATTATTAAATAAAATTATAGAAAATAAAGAAACAAAAATAAATGTAGAACCGTTTGCTCCTATAGGTCCTAAAAGAGTTTTGAATTCCTTATGAAGTGTTAATAAAATATTATTTCAGAAAATATGATATCGGGAAGGTATTAATCAATATATTGATGGAATTATTAAAATTCCTAAGAATGTTCTTAATCAATTTAATGATAAATTAAAAATACTTGAAGAAGGGTCAAATACTGAAAATAAATTTGTTATCATTTTCAATTTAATGAATTTGTAGATTGTGTTTTGTTTACTAAATCAGATTTAGGTATAGAAGGAATAAATGAATAATAATTTATTATATTAAAAATTACGAATGCAATTGAAAAGATAATAAATAAACTTAATCAACCAATAGGTGCTATTTGAGGAATTAAAAAATATCAAAAAACTGATAATTTTAGTTTGACAAACTAATGTTATAAATTTAACTAATTTTTTCATTAGAAGTAAGTGCTAATTTACTATAAAATGGTTTAAGAGACCAGTACTTGCTTTCAGTCATCTAATGAAGAGTTTACATTATTAGAAATTCATTTGATAAAGTAATTTACTGGGATTCTTTCGATTACAATTGGTATAAAACTATGATTAGCTCCACAAATTTCTGAACATTGTCCATAAAATAAACCTGGTCGATTAATTAAGAAATTAGTTTGATTTAGTCGTCCAGGTGTACCATCAACTTTAACTCCTAAAGCTGGAATAGTTCATGAATGAATTACATCGGCTGCTGTCACTAAAATTCGAATTTGTGAATTTATTGGTAAAACTACTCGATTATCAACGTCTAATAAACGAAAACTATCAATTGATAATTCATTTGTAGGAATTATATAAGAATCAAACTCAATGTTTGCAAAATCAGAATATTCATAACTTCAATATCATTGATGTCCAATTGCCTTTAAAGTAATTGAAGGTTCATTAATTTCATCTAGTAAGTAAAGAAGTCGTAAAGAAGGAAAAGCAATAAATAACAAAATAATTGCAGGTAAAATTGTTCAAATAATTTCAATAGTTTGTCCATGGAGTAGATATCGATTTACATATTTATTAAAGAATAATATAAATATTAAATAACCTACTAGAACAGTAATTATTACTAAAATTAAAAGTGCATGGTCATGGAAGAAAATCAATTGTTCTATTAAAGGAGAAGAACTATCTTGTAAACCTAAATTTGCTCATGTTGACATTTATTTTCTAATAAAAGTAAAATACTTTATATATGGAGCTTAAATCCATTGCACTAATCTGCCATATTAGAAATTAGTTAATAAAGGTAATTCACTATAGCTGTGTTCAGCTGGTGGAGTATTTTGTAATCATTCAATAGATGAATTTAATTGTACAGGGAATAAAACTTGACGTTGAGATACTAAACTTTCTCAAATAATAAAAAAGAAAAATAAAATTCCTAATAATGAGATTGTTGAACCAATTGTAGAGATTACGTTTCAAGCCGTGTAAGCATCTGGGTAATCTGAGTATCGTCGAGGCATTCCAGCTAATCCTAAGAAATGTTGAGGGAAGAATGTTAAATTTACCCCAATAAATATAATAGCAAATTGACTTTTTAATAACTTATTATTTAATGTTAATCCAGTAAATAAAGGGAATCAGTGGACAAATCCAGCTATAATAGCAAATACAGCTCCTATTGATAATACATAGTGGAAATGAGCTACTACATAATATGTATCATGAAGAATAATATCGATTGATGAATTAGCTAAAACAACACCAGTTAATCCTCCTACAGTAAATAAAAATACAAATCCTAAAGCTCATAGAGTTGCTGGAGAGTAATTTAATTGAGTTCCATAAAGAGTTGCTAGTCAACTGAAAATTTTAATTCCAGTTGGTACAGCAATAATTATAGTTGCTGAAGTAAAGTAAGCTCGTGTATCAACGTCTATTCCAACAGTAAATATATGATGAGCTCATACAATAAATCCTAATAGACCAATAGCTAATATAGCATAAATTATTCCTAATGATCCAAAAGTTTCCTTCTTTCCTGATTCTTGACTAATAATATGAGAAATTATTCCAAATCCAGGTAGAATTAAAATATAAACTTCAGGGTGACCAAAGAATCAGAATAAGTGTTGATATAAAATAGGATCTCCTCCTCCTGCTGGGTCAAAGAATGAAGTGTTTAAATTTCGATCAGTTAATAATATAGTAATAGCACCGGCTAATACAGGTAAAGATAATAAAAGTAATAGAGCAGTAATAACTACAGATCAAACAAATAAAGGTATTCGATCAAATGTAATTCCAGTTGATCGTATATTAATTACAGTTGTAATGAAATTTACAGCTCCTAAAATTGAAGAAATTCCTGCTAAGTGAAGAGAGAAAATAGCTAGATCAACAGATGCTCCTCCATGAGCAATATTAGATGATAAAGGTGGGTAAACAGTTCATCCTGTTCCAGCCCCATTTTCTACTATACTACTAACTAACAATAGAGTTAATGCAGGAGGTAAAAGTCAAAAACTTATATTGTTTATTCGTGGGAAAGCTATATCAGGAGCCCCTAATATTAAAGGAACTAATCAATTTCCAAATCCTCCAATTATAATTGGTATAACTATAAAGAAAATTATAATAAAAGCATGAGCTGTTACAATTACGTTATAAATTTGGTCATCTCCAATTAGAGCTCCAGGGTGCCCTAGTTCAGCTCGAATTAGAATTCTTAATGAAGTTCCAATTATTCCAGATCAAGCTCCGAAAATAAAATATAAAGTACCAATATCTTTATGATTAGTAGAAAATAACCATTGTCGCGATTAAATGGCTGAAGTTTAGGCAATAGACTGTAAATCTATTTATGAGAATTATTCTCTTTAATCAATAGGCTTTATAGTCAATAATGACATTAGACTGCAATTCTAAAGGAGTAATAAAATTACTAAGGCTTAAAAGATTATTCTTATATTTATAGCTTTGAAGGCTATTAGTTTATTTAACTTAAAGCCTTAGAATAAAAAGTATAAAGAAGAAATTAGGAATAACCCAAATGAAGAGAAAAATGAACAAATTATAAAAATTTTTATATAATTTGATTTATATACAGAAGAAGTTAATCAATTATTTTCATAATAATTTAATATAAATGCTCTGTAACATAATCGTATATAAAAATATAATGTGATTAGAGTCATTAAAACTATAAATGTTAATAAAAAAAATTGATTATTTATAGTTAATGATTGAATAACAATTCATTTTGGGAAAAATCCTAAGAAAGGAGGCAATCCTCCTAACGATAGTAAATTAAAAAATAAAAAAAATTTTATAACCTTTGAGTGGAAAAATAAAGAAAATAATTGGTTAATATGTGAAGTTTTAAATATATTAAATATAAAAATTATACAAAAAGTTAAAAAAGTATAAAATATAAAATAAGTTATTCACAATAAATTACTATTATATATAGCTGCTAATATTCAACCTAAATGGTTAATTGAAGAATACGCTATTAATTTACGTAATGAAGTTTGATTTAATCCTCCTAATGCACCAATTAATCTAGAAAGAATAATTCTTGTAATAATTATTGGTTTAAAAATAATATAAGAAATTAATATTAAAGGAGCAATTTTTTGTCAAGTTATTAAAATTAATGCATTTAGTCATGATAGTCCTTCTATTACATTAGGAAATCAAAAATGAAAAGGAGCTGACCCTCTTTTTAATAAAAGAGAGGAGAAAATTATTATTTCTATAAAGTAATTTGAATTTCTTTTACTTGAATTTAGTAAAAATAAAATTACTGCAAATAAAAATACTGAAGACGCTAATGCTTGAGTTAAGAAATACTTTAATGAGGCTTCTGTTGATATTAATTTATTATCTCTTATTAGGGGGATAAAAGCTAACAAATTAATTTCTAAACCTATTCAAGCTCCTAATCATGAATTAGCTGAAATAGAAATTAAAGTTCCTATTATCAAAATTCCGAAAAATATAATTTTTGATGAATTATTAAAAATTAAAAGAAAAGGATTAGAACCTTTATAAATGGGGTATGAGCCCAGTAGCTTAATTAGCTTATCTTTTTATTAATATATTTTGGTGTATGATGCACAAATGATTTTGTTACTTTTAGAAATAGTTTAATTCTATTAAATATAATAAATTATAATGAATGTAATATTATTACATGATTTACCCTATCATGGTAATCCTTTTTATCAGGCAATTCATT